AAGTATCTCTGAATACTTAAAAAAAAATTAAAACAAAGAAGTAATCACTCGATTTCCGTTTTTTGGATGACTCCCAATTCTATATAGTTCTATAATATATAGATTTCTATCGATTAGATATCATGCAACCCTTTCTATACTAATAAAATAGAACCAACCTTACTTTCTTTAAATTCCATTTATTTAATCTAATCAAAGTTTCCTTTTTTCTATTTTAGAAGTTCTATTTGTTTTGTTCAATAAATTTACCTATATTTTTGTTTGTCCACTACTTAAACATGACATGATAAATAGGAAAAAGGTTATGATAAAAAAATGGAACCTAAGAATAGGAGTTGTTGACAAATAGGATCAACAATCCTATTTAATTCGACACAAGAAGGGTTTGTGTAAAATCCCTTTTCTTGTGTCAAAGACTAGGAGACGCAGAACCCCCCCCCCTAAACCCTTTGTTCCTTTCATTTATGCTTTAGTTTATATTCTCCGCTTATTTATCTTTTGTTTTGATGTTATTCAAATATAAAACTAAGGATTAATCCTATATCACTTCGATTTGAGTTGAAAAAACAAATAAAAGATAAGGAAAATTAAATAGTCTTCTTCACAATATACACATCACGACCAGTATAAGTAATTCCCGAAATCCGAAAAAAGAAACAAAAAAAAATTGATCATACACAATTACATAATATAATTGCCAACAAAAGTGCATTTCTTTTTATAATTTGATGTTGAAAACTCCGTGGATCTAGAAATTCATTTCGGACAATTGAACCTTCTCAAATTGTTTCTTTTTAAGAACCAAAAAGATTTGTGCCAAAATAACAGATGCCAAGAAGAGCAAAAGGCCTTGGACACGTAATGGGTCTTGAAGTACTACTTCTGCATCCCCCTGACCAAATCCGCCCACATTAGGATTACTCGTTAATGGTTGATCAAGTTTGATGGATTCGCCCTCAGAAACAAGAAGTTCCGGCCCTGGGGGGATAATATCAACCACTTGACGTCCATCCGATGCCCCAACTATGGTTATTTCGTATCCCCCTTTTTCTTTTCGTATAATTTTGTTTACTATACCCGCTGCTGTAGCATTATAAACATTATTGTTACTCTTGCTCCCGTCGGGATAAATCTGACCCCTCCCTCTGTTCCCGCCTACATATATGGGATATTTTAAAAAATGAGCATCTTTCTTAGTAGCGGGGTCCGGGGAAAGAATAGGAAAGGTGATTTCACTATATTTCTGACCAGGAACAGGACCTATCACAAGAATATTTTTTTTAGTAGGGCGGTAACTTTGAAAAGACAGATTTCCTATCTTTTCTTTAATCTCGGGTGAAATACGATCGGGCGGGGCTAGTTCAAATCCCTCGGGTAAAATAAGAACAGCCCCCACATTCAAGGCTCCTTTTTTACCATTAGCAAGAACTTGTTTCACTTGCAGATCATAGGGAATTCGAACAACTGCTTCAAATACAGTATCCGGAAGTACCGCTTGTGGAACCTCGATATCCACGGGTTTATTAGCTAAATGGCAATTGGCACATACAATACGGCCCGTTGCTTCTCGTGGATTTTCATAACCCTGCTGTGCAAAAATGGGATAGGCGTTTGAAACGGGTGCCTGGGTTATTATATATATCATGAGCGATAGGGAAATGGATCGAGTAATCTCTTTCTTTATCGACGAAAAGTTTTTTTTAGTTTGCATGGTCCAATCATTGATCCCGAAAATTTCTACAATAAAAGTAGGTAGGTCGCTAGTAGAGTTCCCTATCTATAATTTTGATATTTACCGAAATAAATTTTCTGAAATATTGGAGAAATCCCCTTACTGGATAGAAAGAATAGGTACAATTTTGAGTGTTTTGTTTATGTACAAAGTAACAAATATTATAATTGGGCCGTTCGATCATTTTTTAGTCATTCATTGAATGATAAATCACTACAAGTGAAGGAGATACACGATTTAAATAACGAAAGATCCAATATTTAAAAATTGTATCTAAAATGACTGGAAAAGTAGAAACAAGACCGGATATAATTTGATCATTATGAACAAATCCAAAATCTTTGTAGACAGAGCCAATCATTAATTCCCAACCGTGGGGAGAATGGAATCCTATACATAAATCAGTTAATAAAAGAATACAAAAAGCCTTTATTGTGTCGCTTAAGTTATATAGGAATTCTTGAACCCAAGAGTTAAGAATAACAAGCTCTTCATTACCTAGAATAGAATAACCGCTTAGAATAACGAAACAGATTATATTTGTCGAGAAGTGTAAAATTGTATGGATACGATCCTCATTGTGCATCTTGATCAATTGGGTCGTTTCTTTGTAGATTTGGACGCGAAGCTTTTGTAAATGCGTTTCTGGGTATTCCTTTATCATTTCCTCCAAACGAAGGAGTTCCTCTAAGTCTATGAATTTTTTTAGAATACTCTTTTCTTGAATATCATTCAAAAAAATTTCGGATTGCCTAATATTCCACCAATTAGTAATCCAAGATTCCAGACTTTTTTTAAATGAGAGAGAGATCCACCAAGGCAAAAATACTAGAAATGCAAGATATAGAAGGGAAATTAATACTTTCTTTTTTACCATTTTTTCGTCTGTGAATTTGTGAAATTTTAATGAACTCACCCCTGCGTCGACTCTATATGATACTAATATTTCTATCAAGCATAAGTTATATCCCAACCCAAGCCGTCGAGTCCATTAATATATTTCGAGGTTTTTCTTTGTGATGCAGCAGAGTGGTTAGGTTAGTCCTTGAATCTAGAAAGAATACAGAAATAGAATAAGAAAGAGCTCACTTCAAATTAATATTAGTTGGATTTCGAGACGAAAGAACTCCTGCTCTATTAAATAAAATATCAAATATTTCAAAAAAAAAAAAAATTATGGACACAAAAAATTTCGTTTTAGGGTTGCTTCGTATACGTTTACTTTGGCTTGAATAGGCATTCAGAACAAACTTCCGTTACGTTATGGTATAGAAAAAAAGGGGGTTACTTGAGTTTTTTCCCTCTTGCAAAGTATTCATTTTTCAGTTCCTTTTTTTTTTTTCAAAATACTTCAATTGGTACGCGCAAGAAATAGGCCAATTCAGCAGCTTTTTGCTCAATTTCTCGTGGAGTCAAATTCTCATCAGTACGCGTCAAGGGAATGGCCCCCTGGCCTCTGATTTCCATATAAAGGACCCGACGAGCAAAAAGACCCTCTTTATTTTCTATTCTGATGGACTGAATATCTTTCATAAGGAATCGCAGGAATATGCGACGGTTTTTTCCAGGAAATCCCCAACGAAAAATACACACTATGCCCTCTTTTATATCAAATCGATCATAACCACTACCCACATTCCACAAAATTGTGCACCACAAGTAGGAGCTAATAAAGAGACCCGCGATCCCATAGAAAGACATCACGATCCCCTGTGGAAAAAAATTTATTTGCTGAGAAGGAAATAAAGATATAAAATTCCGACCAAAATAACTGGAGGTTCCAACCAATACAAATCCTAATGAACCTAAAAAAAGAATGAGGGCCCAAGCGAAATTGCTTATTTTTCGAGATCCCGCTATAAGTTCTATCCATATACGTTCTGATCGCCAACTCATACTCTCACTAGACCTAGTTGCGTTTTATTGGAATTGGAAGAATAACAAAAAGAATTTTTATTTTACTTTTTTTGTTTCCGAAGTAACTCTCATCAACCAGCACTACTATGATGTGAAACTTTTATTTTAGAAAATTTCATCGAATTACTTAGACCCAAACTAAAATAATAACATCTCTTTCATATGATTTCCTATAGATATCCACATATAGATATATTTACTTTACATTTCCGAAATTCTCCCCGCTACCGACCCGTTGCCCGTTTGAAAATTGTTATAATTAATTTACCCATATATCATGTTTACACCTACATAAGAGCTTATGCTCGAAAGAAGCCACATGTTATACCATTTATACCATATTCTACTAAATAGATAGGGGTGTTATGATCAAAGTAAGTTTTGAAAAAAAAAAAAAAATGGATAGGAGTTGTACCTATACTATAGTATCTAAAAAATCTTGTTTTTTTGAACATGAAGAAATAAAGAAACCATTGCAATTGCCGGAAATACTAAGCCCACTAAAGGCACAAAAATGGAGGGAAAGCTGTTGAGAGTTATCATTGAGTGGGTACCTCGATTTAATATTTGTACCTGTTATTTTTATTTATTGTTTTAGATTTTTATTTTAACCTTATATTGTTATAAAGTATTGTTATAAAGATATTTTAGAATTCATATATAATACTTATATTATACTAAGTATACCTAAGTGAGTATATACCTAAATAAGGAATATATATAAGTCTATGTTTTAATAATTTTTAATTTTTTTTATAGTTATAAAAATATGTAAATAAACGGACTTATTCACCCTTCTACACGTTTCTACACGAAATATATGTATGATAATACACCTTTTTATGATTCATATTATTAGTTATTTTCGTGCTCTTGTCTTATAATTTAATAATTTTCATTTCAAAAAAAAAAAAAGAAATAAAAAAGAAATTAAAGCTCTACTCTACAGCTCTACTTAATCTAAGTTTGATCCAAAGGAAAGAAAGCGTGTAGCCGAAATAATTCGCTCAGAACATCCTTTAAAAGATTACGTGGTACGATTAGATCGAATAAGCCCTTATGGAATAAATATTCCGCCACTTGTGAATCCTCGGGCACTGTCTTATTCAATGTTTGTTCAATTACTCTTTTACCCGCAAATGCAATGTAAGCGTTGGGTTCAGCAATAATGATATCTCCCAACATACCAAAACTAGCCGTCACCCCCCCTGTGGTAGGGGATGTAAGGACTGCGACATAAAATAACTTTTTATTTGATTGATAATCGTATAAAGCGGAAGATATTTTAGCCATTTGCATCAAGCTCAAACTTCCTTCTTGCATGCGGGCTCCTCCGGAAGCACACACTAGA